CCATCAAATAGAGATTTTTTCTTTCGACCATATTTCGATTGTTAATACGATATATAAGGACCGCTACTACAAGCAGTACTACACCTTTGATCGTGAAATATCGATTGCTTGTTGAACCCTGTGAATCACGTGAAAGCAGGACACTCCAAGTTTGGGGGCCAAGGAGTTTCACAAAACGTTCTTGGTGGAAAAAAATGTGAGTGAAAGACACCACTGAATCGAATTTGGTCCATGAATCTAAGAAATAGCGAGAATTCTTGATCTCTCTCAATATCTCTCTCAATTCAAAAATACAGGATTTGAATTGATGCCGTTTCATTGATTTCTCCTAAACGAAAGATTATATTTCAATTGAAATCCACTTACACAAAGACAGCCCCCGTTGATGACGAGTCTCCGCGAAGCATCCATGGCTGAATGGTTAAAGCGCCCAACTCATAATTGGCAAATTCGTAGGTTCAATTCCTGCTGGATGCACGCGAATTGGAACGTTCAATAATAGAATTGGCTCCGTATCAACGGAATCTCATCATCCATAGATAACTAATTGGTATATTCATACTATAAGAATAAGATAGAAACGGTAGAAACGGTAAGAATTCTAATTCTTATAGATACTGGAACTCATAGGGAAGAAAATGGATTTATGGATGGAATAAAATATGCAGTATTTACAGAAAAAAGTATTCGGTTATTGGGGAACAATCAATATACTTCTAATGTCGAATCAGGATCAACTAGGACAGAAATAAAGCATTGGATCGAACTCTTCTTTGGTGTCAAGGTAGTAGCTATGAATAGCCATCGACTCCCGGGAAAGGGTAGAAGAATGGGACCTATTATGCGACATACAATGCATTACAGACGTATGATCATTACGCTTCAACCGGGTTATTCTATTCCACCTCTTATAGAGAAAAGAACTTAAATAAAAAAAAATAAATACTTAATAACATGGCCATACATTTATACAAAACTTCTACCCCTAGCACACGCAAAGGAGCCGTAGACAGTCAAGCGAAATCCAATCCACGAACAAATTTGATCTATGGACAGCATCGTTGTGGTAAAGGTCGTAATGCCAGAGGAATCATTACCGCAAGGCATAGAGGGGGAGGTCATAAGCGTCTATACCGTAAAATCGATTTTCGACGGAATGAAAAAGACATATCTGGTAGAATCGTAACCATAGAATACGACCCTAATCGAAATGCATACATTTGTCTCATACACTATGGGGATGGTGAGAAGAGATATATTTTACATCCCAGAGGGGCTATAATTGGAGATACCATTGTTTCTGGTACAGAAGTTCCTATATCAATGGGAAATGCCCTACCTTTGAGTGCGGTTTGAACTATTGATTTACGTAATTGGAAGTAACCAATTAGGTTTACGACAAAACCTAGAAATCGATCACTGATCCAATTTGAGTACCTCTACGGGATAGACCTCAACAGAAAACTGAAGAGTAACGGCAGCAGGTGATTGAGTTCAGTGGTTCCTCATATAAAATTATTGACTCTAGAGATATGGTAATATGGAGAAGACAAAATTGTTTGAAGCACGGATAGAACCGGAAGCGCCCCTTGTTTCAAAGAGAGGAGGATGGGTTATTCACATTTCATTTGATGGTCAGAGGCGAATTGAAAGCTAAGCAGTGGTAATTCTAAAGATCCCCCGGGGGAAAAATAGAGATGTCTCCTACGTTACCCGTAATATGTGGAATGGAAGTATCGACGTAATTTCATAGAGTCATTCGGTCTGAGTGCTACATGAAGAACATAAGCCAGATGACGGAATGGGGAGACCTAGGATGTAGAAGATCGTAGCATGAGTGATTCGGCAGATTTGGATTCCTATATATCCACTCATGTGGTACTTCATCATACGATTCATATAAGATCCATCTGTCTAGATATCATCATCTACATCCAGAAAGCCGTATGCTTTGGAAGAAGCTTGTACAGTTTGGGAAGGGGTTTTTATTGATCAAAAAGAAGAATCTACTTCAACCGATATGCCCTTAGGCACGGCCATACATAACATAGAAATAACACTTGGAAAGGGTGGACAATTAGCTAGAGCAGCAGGTGCTGTAGCGAAACTGATTGCAAAAGAGGGTAAATCGGCCACATTAAGATTACCATCTGGAGAGGTTCGTTTGATATCCAAAAACTGCTCAGCAACAGTCGGACAAGTGGGTAATGTCGGGGCGAACCAGAAAAGTTTGGGTAGAGCCGGATCTAAATGTTGGCTAGGTAAGCGTCCTGTAGTAAGAGGAGTAGTTATGAACCCTGTAGACCATCCCCATGGAGGTGGTGAAGGGAGGGCCCCGATTGGTAGAAAAAAACCCACAACTCCTTGGGGTTATCCCGCGCTTGGAAGAAGGAGTAGGAAAAGGAATAAATATAGTGATATTTTTATTCTTCGTCGCCGTAAGTAAATAGAAAGAGAAAGAAAAAATAATGAATGATGTGTAATTAAATATTCAATCAAACAATATTCAATATTCAATCAAATCGGTTTTTTCGTCTTCACAAAATGAAAAAAAAGAAAAGAAGGGGGAGTAATCACTTGTGGCCCGTTCATCAAAAAAAAATCCTTTTGTAGCTAATCACTTATTAAGTAAAATTGAGAAGCTCAACAAGGCGGAGGAAAGAAGTATAATAGTAACTTGGTCCCGGGCATCCACCATTATATTTGCAATGGTCGGGCATACAATTGCTGTTCATAACGGAAAGGAGCATTTACCTATTTATATAACGGAGCGTATGGTGGGTCACAAATTGGGAGAATTCGCGCCTACTCTGACTTTCCGGGGACACGCGAGAAACGATAATAGATCTCGGCGATAATATTAATATAGTTAATGTATTAATGTAATAAAAAGTTAAAGTAATAAAAAGTTAAATAAGTGCTCTCATGATTTATTCTTATTTTTATTGGTGTGTGTGAGGTAAAACCCTATGATAAAGAAGACCTCGGGTACAGAAATACGAGCTTTAGCTCGACATATAGGTATGTCTGCTCAAAAAGCACGAAGGGTAATTGATCAAATTCGCGGTTGCTCCTATGAGCAAACACTTATGATACTGGAACTCATGCCTTATCGAGCATGTTACCCCATTTTCAAATTAGTTTATTCCGCAGCAGCAAATGCTAGTCACAATAGGGGTTTGAAAGAAGCTGATTTATTTATTAGTAAAGCCGAAGTCAACGAAGGTGTTATCGTCAAAAGGTTAAAACCGCGAGCTCGGGGACGTAGTTACCCAATAAAAAGACCCACCTGTCATATAACTATTGTATTGAGCGAAAGACCTAACTTCAATTTTAAAAATATTTGATTTTCAAAACATTACTTTTAGTTTAGAAAGAGAATATTGGTAGGTAGATATGGGACAGAAAATAAATCCACTTGGTTTCAGACTTGGTACAACCCAAAGTCATCGTTCCTTTTGGTTCGCACAACCAAAAAATTATTCCAAAGGTCTCCAGGAAGATGAAAAAATACGGGATTGTATCAAGAATTATGTACAAAAACATATGAGAATATCCTCAGGTTTTGAAGGAATTGCACGTATAGATATTAAAAAAAGAATCGATTTGATCCAAGTCATAATTCATATTGGATTCGCCAATATGTTAATGGAGGGTAGAGCCCGAGGAATCGAAGAATTACAGACTAATGTACAAAAAAGCTTTCATTCTGTGAACCGAAGACTCAACATTGCTATTGCAAGAGTTGCAAGACCTTACGGGCAACCTAATATTCTTGCAGAATATATCGCTCTGCAATTAAAGAATAGAGTTTCCTTTCGAAAGGCAATGAAAAAAGCTATTGAATTAGCTGAACAAGCGGATGCAAAGGGAATTCAGGTACAAATTGCAGGACGTCTCAATGGAAACGAAATTGCCCGCGTTGAATGGATTAGAGAAGGTAGGGTTCCCCTGCAGACCATTCGAGTTAAAATTGATCATTGTTCCTATCCAGTTCGAACTATCTATGGAGTATTAGGTATAAAAATTTGGATATTTTTGGATGAAGAGTAATGGCTCCTTTTCTTGCGATTCTATTCATGGATACTTATCCATGGACAGGGCAAAAAACTCAATTTAGTTTAGGTCTTTTTCCATTTAGTCAAAACGGATCAATTATATATGTTTGAATAACAATTCGATTTACCACTTTGATATGATAGAATTGCTATGCTTAGTGTGTGACTCGTTGGGACTAAAAGAAAGAATTGGACCCTACCTAATATAAATTAATAACCAGCTCATTGCTTCGTATTCTCAAGATCCAAGGAATCGGTCATTATATGAGATAATAATCATATATTTGTAGCAACTGAAATCCTTTTTTCAATAAAGTAAAAATGAATCTTGATTGATTGTGTAAGTTGTGAAACCAAAATAGAGGGATGCGGATGAATGGAAGGATGAGAGAAAGGGAGAAGGGGAAAAGAAATGATATATTATTCCAATATGTATGGTCTATGAATCATCTCAGAAAGGGCAATGTGATAAGGCATCATATACTATAATATAATTCAATTCATCTATAATTTAGATGGATTTTATTTCATAGGAAAAAATAAAGAGCATTGAGTCGATGGAGACTGAGGAGATTGACTCAGGGACAGATTAAATTAGAAGCTCCATTGCAGAATTCGGACCTCGACATTAATGGAGGAGAAGCTATGGGAACGACGGAACCTGTGACTGCGGAGGATTCGATTAAAAACGAATCCTAATGATTCACTGGACGGGATGGCGGAACGCGCCGGGAGCGAACTGATTTCTTCGAAGAGGTTATGGAGCGACCCTACGAATAAAGCAGATAAATATAAAAGAGTAAATATTCGCCCGCGAAATTTCATTCATTAATTCATTAAATAATTCTAATATTATTTATAGTTTATTTATCGTTTCATTCGCGAGGAGCTGGATGAGAAGAAACTCTCATGTCCGGTTCTGTAGTAGAGATGGAATTGAGACACTACCATCAACTATAACCCCAAAAGAACCAGGTTTCGTAAACAACATAGAGGAAGAATGAAAGGAGTATCTTATCGGGGCAATCGTATTTGTTTCGGTAGATATGCGCTTCAGGCACTTGAACCCGCTTGGATCACATCTAGACAAATAGAAGCAGGGCGCCGGGCAATCACACGATATGCCCGTCGTGGCGGAAAAATATGGGTACGTATATTCCCCGACAAACCCGTTACACTAAGACCCGCGGAAACACGTATGGGTTCGGGGAAGGGATCTCCCGAATATTGGGTATCCGTCGTTAAACCGGATCGAATACTTTATGAAATGGGCGGAGTATCAGAAACCGTAGCCAGAGCCGCTATGGAAATAGCGGCGCGCAAAATGCCTATACGCACAAAATTCGTTATTGCGGAATAGGGATATCGGACCAAAGAGATATTTATGAATGATGAAAAATATAATCTATAATCGCTGGTTTACTTATTTCTGGACAGAAAATTTTCTTTTCCCCTCGCCTCTTGCATTGAAAGAACTCAAATAAAAGAAAGATGATTCAACCTCAGACCCTTTTGAATGTAGCGGACAACAGCGGAGCCCGAAAACTGATGTGTATTCGAATCATAGGAGCTAGTAATTACCGATATGCTCATATCGGTGACGTTATTGTTGCTGTAATCAAAGAAGCAGTGCCAAATATGCCCCTGGAAAGATCAGAAGTAATCAGAGCTGTAATTGTACGTACATGTAAAGAACTCAAGCGCGACAACGGTATGATAATCCGGTATGATGACAATGCAGCAGTTGTCATTGATCAAGAAGGAAATCCAAAAGGCACCCGAGTTTTTGGTTCGATTGCTCGTGAATTGAGACAGTTAAATTTCACTAAGATAGTCTCATTAGCTCCCGAAGTATTATAAATAATGAACGCCAGTAGACGAGACAATGGTGTAATAGGGTCTTTGAAATGGATCAATTAGTAGATTATGTCTCAGGCATATACCTTTAATGAAAAAGAAAAAAAGAAACATGTTGATTATATAAAAGAAAAAAAAAAATGATAGTTCGTCATGGGTAGAGACACTATTGCCGATATAATAACTTATATAAGAAATGCTGACATGGATAAAAAAGGAACAGTTCGAATACCATCCACTAATATTACCGAAAACATTGTTAAAATACTTCTGCGAGAGGGTTTTATCGAAAATGTTAGGAAGCACCGGGAAAACAACAAGGATTTCTTGGTTTTAACCCTACGACATAGAAGAAATAGGAAAAGAGCATATAGAAATATTTTAAAGCGTATCAGCAGACCAGGTCTGCGAATCTATTCCAACTCTCAACGAATTCCTAGGATTTCAGGCGGGATAGGGGTTGTAATTCTTTCTACTTCTAGAGGTATAATGACAGATCGAGAAGCTCGACTAGAAAGAATTGGAGGAGAAATTTTGTTTTATATATGGTGAGGTGATCCATCTGGTATACGAATTTGATACGTAACTTCCTATTTATGAAAAAGAGAGTAGAGGTGGGTTGTCTAATGTCACTCCTCCTCCATTAGTTAATACTTCAAGGAGGTTACCTGGAATGAAAGAACAAAAATTGATCCATGAAGGTTTAATTACTGAATCACTTCCCAATGGCATGTTCTGGGTTCGCTTAGATAACGAAGACCTGGTTCTAGGTTATGTTTCAGGGCGGATACGACGTAGTTTTATACGAATACTACCAGGAGATAGAGTAAAAATAGAAGTCAGCCGTTATGATTCAACAAGGGGACGTATAATTTATAGACTTCGAAATAAAGATTCAAACGATTAGGTATTTCAATTTTCATGGGGATACATTTTGAGGCTCAAACACTAACTTAAGGTTAATTAAAGAAAAGAGACTTATTTTCTTTCAAAGAGTAGATTCGGAATTAAGGAACAACAAATATGAAAATAAGAGCTTCCGTTCGTAAGATTTGTGAAAAATGTCGACTGATACGTAGGCGAGGACGAATTATAGTAATTTGTTCTAATCCGAAACATAAACAGAGACAGGGATAATATTTATAAAAAAGAACTTAACTTTCTAAGAGACCTAATGTACAAATAAATAAGGATTTGGTTTCACATGAAATGGATATATCCGTATATCTCTGACTCATATTTATGAGATGACAAATAGAATATGACAAAACCTATACAAAAAATTGGTTCACGTAGAAATAGCCGTATTAGTTCACGTAAGAGTGGGTGTAGAACACCAATAGGAGTTATTCATGTTCAAGCGAGTTTCAACAATACTATTGTTACTGTTACAGACCCACAAGGTCGGGTCGTTTCTTGGTCTTCCGCGGGTACCTGTGGGTTCAAGGGCACAAGAAGGGGTACCCCATTTGCTGCTCAAACCGCAGCAGGAAATGCTATTCGTGCGGTAGTGGACCAGGGTATGCAACGAGCAGAAGTCATGATAAAGGGGCCCGGTCTCGGGAGAGATGCAGCATTACGAGCG